TGCGAAAAGACAAATCCAAGCTAGATAGGAGAATGTCAGGATCAATTACCGAAGAAGATATAATTATTTCGTAAGTTGCGGAGACAGACTAGTTGGGACAGCAGAACCGGCTTCTAATAAAAATCATTCGAAAAATAAAAAAAAAAAGTTCGCGTCACAAGAAGTGAGTCTAGAATAACAAGAAGTGAGTCTAGAATAACAAGAAGTGAGTCTAGAATAACAAGAAGTGAGTCTAGAATAAAGTATTCCGTGTGATCCCGATAATGGGATCTATTAATATACCCGATAGGATTGATGCTAGTGCACGAATGATCATAGCTATTTCAATAGAACTTCTTGAAATTGATGGAGAAACTAATGAATTTCGTATATAAGTTGTGGATGCATCGCCCCTCCCACTCTTCCCAGTGAACATTAATTTAATTATTTTAAGATAATAGTAGATAGAAATGACACTTGTGACGAGCGCTACCAGAACTGATGGGTACGAACCAGCTTTCCATCCATGCCAAAAGAGATGGAGTTTACCGAAAAAACCGGATGGTGGAGGGATACCCCCTAGGGATGGTGAACGTAAAACCGGAGAGAATGTTAGAACAGGATCCTTCATGTATAATCCCGCGTAATCCCTAATATTATCAGTTCCGGTTCGTAAACCGAATGAGGTGATACGAGCAAAAGTTCCCAGATTCATGAGTATATAAATAAACGTATGAGTTATCATACTTGCATAACCGTTCTCCGGGTCTGCAGCAAGTACTCCAATCATAATATATCCAATTTGGCTTATAGAGGGATAAGCTAGCATACGTTTCATGCTTATTTGAGTAACGGCAATTAGATTTCCTAATATCATGCTAGAAGTAGCTAATAATCCTACCACGATATGCCACTCATTAGATAGATGTGGAAAAATGATACCGAAGAGTCGCGTAAATAAAGCTGGAGCTGCTACTTTAGAGGTAACAGAGAAAAAAGCAACGACTGGTATAGGAGAGTCAGAGTCGAAAAGAAGATTTCCGATCTTTCCGCTCATTCAGAACCGTGCATGAAATTCTTACTTCACACGGCTCTTGGTTCGTAAGAGATTCACAACTGATATTGCTCCCAGAACCTCCCTCGTGTATGTTTCAAACCCATTCTTCCTTGAATAATTCATAATCATTCAATATGAGGACTAATTGTTAACTTCTCGAGGAATCCCTCATCATTTGGTTAGATTACCCACCAGCAGTTTCGTCTCGAATTCTTTCTTGCTTGTTTGTCCTTCTTCATTTTTCACCGGAATCCTTTCAACAACTGAAACTACTTGTTGAGTTGGTAGGCACACACGCTAGGCGGGAGAGACAAATTGCGACTTTTTTCGTTCCTTG